ACTCTTTTTTCTATTTCTTATTTTTAGTTTAGAATAGAATTCATAGTCTAAATAAAAAAGAAATTCCAAATTAGCATGAAAAGTTATTAACAAAACATAATTCAAATTCTAATAAATTATAATTTGAATATTGAATAATAATATATCATTCTCGAATTTGAATTCGTTTGTTTTCTCGATTCTACTCTTTTTTTTTTCAACACTAATATTGACAACAGTGTATCAAACAAATATAATCCGATCGTCAATAAATTGATTGATTTATTCACGTTACAGAGGCTTTTTTTTTTTCTTTTTTCGATTGTATCCACACATCCTACTTTTTGGGGGGAGGGGGTTGCTAACTCAATGGTAGAGTACTCGGCTTTTAAGTGCGACTCCATTTTTTACACATTTTTATGAAGCGATTGTTTTGTCCATACCCTCGGTAGAGTTTGTAAGACCACGACTGATCCAGAAAGGAATGAATGGAAAAAGCAGCATGTCGTATCAATGGCGAATTCGAAAAATATTTCATTCTTATTGGATCCGACCATAATTTTTATTTTAATTCTCGGCTCGGAACAAAAAAAAATTCAGTTGGGTTTAATTAATAAAGGGATAGAGTTTGGCAACTCCAATTATAGGGAAACAAAAAGTAACGAGCTTTCATTTTTTCATTCGAATGATTACCCCATCTAATTGTATGTTAAAAATAGATTAGTGCTTGATGCGGGAAAAGCTTTTCCCATGAATGGATTTTTAAGTTTTGTTATGAGTCCTAACTATTAGCTATTCTCCATTATGAGGTGGCAATAAATGTGTAGAAGAAAGAGTATATTGATAAAGATATTTTTTTTTTTTCCAAAATCAAAAGAGCGATTGGGCAGATAAAATAAAGGATTTCGAACTAGCTTGTTATCCTAGAACAATCAGATGGAAAAAGCGAGTGGAGAGAGTCCGTTTTATTTTCTAGGTATCTATTTATATTCGTTCTAATTCGAATATATATAATGAATATATATAATAATATATATATAAAATACCCAGTTTTGACTGTATCGCATTATGTATCATTTGATAATCCAATGAATCTCTGATTCTTTGACAAAATAGAATTTTAAAGATGGAGGACTATCAAATATATTTAGAACTAGATAGATCTCGCCAACAGAACTTCCTATACCCACTTATTTTTCGGGAGTATATTTATGGACTCGCCTACGGTCATGATTTAAATAGAAATCGATCCATTTTGGTGGAAAATGTGGATTATGATAAGAAATCTAGTTTACTAATTGTAAAACGTTTAATTACTCGAATGTATCAACAGAATCATTTGATTCTTTTTGCTAACGATTCTAACAAAAAAAACCCATTTTGGGGTTCTAACAAGAATTTGTATTCTCAAAAAATATCAGAGGGTTTTGCCGTCGTCGCGGAAATTCCATTTTCCAGACAATTACAATTCCGTTCTTCTTTAGAAGAGTCGGAAATCATAAAATCTTTTAATAATTTGCGATCAATTCATTCCATTTTTTCCTTTTTCGAGGATAAATTTACATATTTTAATTTTGTTTCAGATGTACAAATACCCTATCCTATTCATCTGGAAATCTTGGTTCAAAGTCTTCGATACTGGGTGAAAGATCCCCCCTTCTTTCATTTATTAAGATTGTTTATTTATGAGTATTGTAATTGGAATAGTCTTATTACTAAAAAAAAACTTATTTCTACTTTTTCAAAAAGTAGTCCAAGAATTCTCTTGTTCCTATATTATTTTTATGTATGTGAACACGAATCCATCTTCCTTTTTCTACGTAAGAGATCCTCTTATTTACGATTAAACTCTTTTATCGTTATTTTTGAGCGAATCTATTTCTATGCAAAAATCGAACATCTTGTGGAAGTCTTTTCTAAGAATTTTTCGTCTACCTTATCATTCTTCAAGGATCCTTTGATTCATTATGTTAGATATCAAGGAAAAGCCATTCTGGCTTCAAAGAATGCGCCTCTTTTGATGAATAAATGGAAACACTATCTCATCTATTTCTGGCAATGTCATTTTTATGTTTGGTCTCAACCTGGAACGATCCATATAAATCCATTATTATCCGAGAATTCATTTCACTTTTTTTGGGGGGGCTATCTTTCAAATGTGCGGCTCAATTTTTCAGTGGTCCGGAATCAAATGCTAGAAAATTCATTTCTAATCGAAATTCTTGTGAAAAAGCTTGATACAATAGTTCCAATTATTCCTTTAATTAGATCTTTGGCTAAAGCGAAATTTTGTAATATATTAGGGCATCCCATTAGTAAGCCTGTTTGGGCCGATTCATCCGATTTTGAAATTATTAACCGATTTTTGCGGATATGCAGAAATTTTTCTCATTATTATAATGGATCCTCAAAAAAAAAAAGTTTGTATCGAATTAAATATATACTTCGGCTTTCTTGTATTAAAACTTTGGCTCGTAAACACAAGAGTACTATACGTACTTTTTTAAAAAGATTATATTCA